AAARAATAAAACAACAGCGGAAAAATTTTTAATTTGTAATACTACAGGGGGCGGATGTAGCCAAGTGGATCAAGGCAGTGGATTGTGAATCCACCATGCGCGGGTTCAATTCCCGTCGTTCGCCCATAATTTTAATTAATTTAATATTAAATAATATTAAATATAAATAAATATAAATGGTAGASGSTCGSYMGGGAC